ATATCCGGTGTGGAAGTAGGCCAACATTTCTATTGGCAAATAGGAAGTTTTCAAGTCCATGCTCAAGTACTTATTACTTCTTGGGTCGTAATTGCTATTTTATTAGGTTCAGCCATTATAGCTGTTCGTAATCCACAAACCATTCCTACTGACGGTCAGAATTTCTTTGAATATGTCCTTGAATTCATTCGAGACGTGAGCAAAACTCAAATAGGAGAAGAGTATGGTCCGTGGGTTCCCTTTATTGGAACAATGTTTCTATTTATTTTTGTTTCAAATTGGTCAGGGGCTCTTTTACCCTGGAAAATTATACAGTTACCTCATGGGGAGTTAGCCGCACCCACAAATGATATAAACACGACCGTTGCTTTAGCTTTACTCACGTCAGTAGCATATTTTTATGCGGGCCTTACAAAAAAGGGATTGGGTTATTTCGGTAAATATATTCAACCAACCCCAATCCTTTTACCTATTAACATCTTAGAAGATTTTACAAAACCGTTATCGCTTAGTTTTCGACTTTTCGGAAATATTTTAGCTGATGAATTAGTGGTTGTTGTTCTTGTTTCTTTAGTACCTTTAGTAGTTCCTATACCTGTCATGTTCCTTGGATTATTTACAAGCGGTATTCAAGCTCTTATTTTTGCAACCCTAGCTGCGGCTTATATAGGGGAATCCATGGAAGGTCATCATTGACTAGTTTTCGACACAGTCTTTTTTAGCTTAGCCTGACCCAATGTATGCGCCGTTTAAGGAAATCTACTTAGGGAAGATAAATAGATAAATAATATATAAATAAGGTAGAAATAAAGATATAGACGATCTAGAGTAATTGTAAAAAAGGTTACGACGTGCCATTAAAAAAAGATGGTATAGAAAATGATTCTCATTTCAGTTGATTTTATTCAATTCATCCATTGACCAAAAAAAAATTGAATAAATACAAAATTACACTAAATTACATGGATTTATATCAATCAAATACTTAATATTTCTATAGAATGGTTTGGCCTAACAAATAGGTGGACCGGACCTATCTCTGTGGGATGATAAAAACGGAAGAGTAAGGGTTTACCAAAAACGAGATAAAAAAAAACGGATTGGTTTGCGTAGGAACGAGGGGTCGAACGAGGCATATATAATCTAATCGCTATTAAGACAACTCTTGTGAATCTTTCGAAGAATGATTCGAGAATCCCGATGACTTTAAGATACAATATTTGGTTTACGGTATGGGGAAAAACATGTATATGTGATATTAGACATTAACTAGGTATATATGAACTAAAGATATATCTAATTTCATTTGTCTTACTATTGTGAATTTAGACAGGGATTTCAATAGAAGCCTTTCCATTTCGTCTGTAATTGTAAATTGAATGTTGGTTGATTGTATCATTAACTATTTCTTTATTTTTGTTTTGGTGCGAGGACCTTATCATGAATCCACTGATTTCTGCCGCTTCCGTTATTGCTGCTGGATTGGCCGTCGGGCTTGCTTCTATTGGACCTGGGGTTGGTCAAGGTACTGCTGCGGGACAGGCTGTAGAAGGGATCGCGAGACAACCAGAGGCGGAAGGAAAAATACGGGGTACTTTATTGCTTAGTCTAGCTTTCATGGAAGCTTTAACAATTTATGGGCTGGTTGTAGCATTAGCTCTTTTATTTGCGAATCCTTTTGTTTAATCCAAAAAACACATATTTTTGTTTATTTTGTGGATTTGCTGCTCTTGTTTTTTCGAATTTTTTGAATATTTAACTCCTAGAATTAAATTACTAATTACTTAGGAACAACAACCTACGGAAATCGATGGTTTGATGATGAGGATCCAACTCACTTTTTTCTTTACCCTCTTAGTCCAATAGATTAACTTTTTTAGGAAGTATTCCAATTGTAACAAACGAGGTATTTCGCAACTAACCTGTATAACACCTGGTCCCTAATTCGAATCGAATAAGTATCAGGCTTATTGGAAATTTCCAATAATTGGAAATTTCCAATTTTTAAAAATTCATTAAAATCCATTTCTAAATCAATATATTTTTTGACTCAATTTTGTATTTTCTATTTATAAATAGGAAAATTCATAATAAAATAATACAAACAATAAAGAATATAAAATAAATTAAGTAGTCTATCTATAACTATAAGAAAGAGGAGATCGTATGAAAAATGTAACCGATTCTTTCCTTTCCTTGGGTTATTGGCCATCCGCCGGGAGTTTCGGGTTTAATACCGATATTTTTGCAACAAATCTAATAAATTTAAGCGTAGTGCTTGGTGTGTTGGTTTTTTTTGGAAAGGGAGTGTTAAGTGATTTATTAGATAATCGAAAACAGAGGATCTTGAAGACTATTCAAAATTCAGAAGAATTACGCGAGGCGGCCCTAGACCGGCTGGAAAAAGCCCGAGCCCGCTTACGGAAAGTCGAAATAGAAGCGGATCAGTTTCGAATGACTGGATACTCTGAAATAGAACGAGAAAAATTAAATTTGATTA